GCCCAATAGGGAAATCCCAATTCATTGTCATTGGCCCTTTCGACCCAATCAAATAGAAAGCCCCAAGGGGACCATATTCTAGGAGCCCAAACTATGTAATCGGATAACACCTTCTGCGGGTCGATTTTGACCCCCCCTTGATACTCCTCCGCCGATTCGTCTTTTTGATAGATAAATCTCTGATCAAGCATAGAACAAAATCCATTTTGTATCATATATGAGGGATTCCTTGGTTCGGGCCGAAGAAGCAATGTCACTCGATCCTTATCAAACTGACTGCAATCTTTTTCTGGCCGTGAGAATCCCGCTAGAACGCCTTCTACTTCTAATAGGCCATGAACTAGATCAGAATTATTCTCAACGAGTCTACCAGAAGCGATCCCATTGTTTTCATCTGGTCCGGGTCGAGACCAAAGATCTTGAGCGACCGATCCGGCAGAACAATTCAAAAGATAAAGAAGTATCGTTAATTTCTTCATGCTCATTCCAAGTTCGAAGTACGATTTGTACACATAAGAATCCCCTTCGATACATAATGTCTTATGCATATAGATAGATATAGGATCTATGGGGCAATTACTTAGAAGTAAATTTTGTGCTACAGCCCTTCCTATCTGATAGAAAAGGAGCCGATAATTCTGAACCGGTATTACATGGGCTCGCAAATCCCAAGTTTGTCTATGAAGAGCGGATCTAATTGTATTAGTGTCTATAATGGATTTCCCCTGTGAAAGACTAATCGATAGGGCCTCGTTGGTAAGTGCTACAACATCTCGTGCAGTGGAACCCATGGTTATGGACTCGAATCCATTAGTATGGAACATTTTTTTTTCCAAGCGAAATCCCCTAGTATATGAAAGAGTGAAAAAGTGCTTTCGTTGTTGTGGAATAAGAGACCTTCGTACCTTAATGCACGTATTTAATCTATGCGGAGTTATTAGAGAGGGATGCATTTTTTGGGGCATATGGGTCGAAGCAATAACAAGACTATTTCTAGTGGGAGATCTTTCAAAATCCCAGGAGAGAAGGTTCGCTAATAGACCGACGGAGAAGAACTCCGAATCCATCAAATTCAGCTCATGAATGTTTGGAATCCATATTATGCAAGGAGACAGTGCTCTTGCTAATTCGATTTGAAAGGTGATATAAAATCGGCCTACTTGCTGCACCGTATCCATCTCCACAGTTAGCTCATCCATCATAGTTAGCTGTTCCAGCTCCACATCAAGGTCACGATCGCTATCGTACTCAGCATCAATATCAATATCAATATCGTCAAGAGCATGAATATCTTGATTAACAGTCTCAATCTCGTCACGATCATCAATCTCATCATCACTGTCAGAACCATATTCATCATCATCATCATCACTGTCAAAAAAAGTATCAACAAAACGATCACTAAAACGATAAACTGTATCCCGGAACTTGGCCAGAAATATCGTAATGAAAGGAAGATAGGAGTTTTTCGCTAGGTATTTGACCAAATAGGATCGTCCAAGTCCTATAGAACCTATCACTAAAATACCCCTAGAGGGGGATAAGGTTAAGCGGAGCGAAAAGGGTTTTTCATGAGAAAAACTATTAGCTCCAGACGAGGTTTGTGAATACGTGATTGTCTGATAATGAGCAAGGAATATCCGTCTTTCTGCTAAAGAGGATGTATTGAACTCATAATTTATTAGATCCTTTTTATGAATGTCAATTAAGTTTCGTAAGTAAATTTCTCCCGGCTGTTCAATCATTTGAGGATCAGAGTCATTCTTTGATAAATGATCACTATCAGTCAGACTCCATAAAATTTGATCAATCCTTTTTTCTGTCGTTAAGGTGGAGAACTGAATCAAGACTTCTCTTTCTTCATCATCAATCCAATCACTGGTTGCGACCCAGGATTCTATTTTATCATCAATCCTATACTCGAAAACGTTTTTTCTTTTTCTTATCAATGAATAGATCTCTTTACTTGTATGACTTAGATGTCTCGTATTTATCGAAAAAGTGATTTGATTGACGGGGATACTTATGAGATCGCTGATATCGCTGAGATTGATATTAAAATATTTCTTCTTACCATAAGCATTAACCAATAACATGTTTTCCAGAGCAACTAGAAAGAGATTTTTTAACCTTAACCAGAAAGAATTCGATTCAGATATAGGATACTTATCCAGAAGGTTTACCAACTCAATCTCAATCCTAGATGATTCCATCATCAAAGATTTGACCTTTTCGAACTCTGTCTGTAAAAAAATAGCGGTATAGAAAACAGATAAAAGATATCTACAAACGAGATATCCAGCAACAAGAAGAAGGAAAAAGATTGAATAGCGGAACTCCCGAACATTTGTCGATCTCCGATGTGTCGATATCAATGGTGACTCATTATTTCGAGGAAGCATTTCTTCGGACAGAAGAATAGTATGTAAACACTTCCTCCGAATCTTACTTATCAGAGGCAATCGCATCTTCCATTGTGTAAGACCCAATTGAATCTGAC